ACTAAAAGGATTGAGCCGAATAAAGAATGAAGATCCTATCTATTTGCATATATCTTGCATATATCAGTACATACCTTACCTATTTATATATATACAAGATCTAAATACAAGATAAGATCTAAGACTAAACAACTCAATGCTTCTATTGTTGGATCCATAATTAATCCTATGGATCCTTAGGATTGGTGGATCATTTTATATCCCGTAGTTTCGGACCATAGATCAATCCAAGGGTCACAACTCCTTCTACCCATCCTGTATATTGTCCCTTTCATTCCGTGTTGCAATAGGCACTTAATATTCTATTATACGAGATTCTACGAAAATGAATTCTTCGTAGGGGGGGGGCAAATATTTATCTTTTCGATGAGAATTTGTACATGACATGGGAGAAACCCCTCTTTAATTGAAGAAAAGGTTCCATCATATATAGTGAATTGATACCCCGGATTCCCAGAATCATTTCTTTCAATGCTCACTCGTTATTAGTTAATGATCCTAGTAATTGGATCTATATGCTTATTCCGATAGGAAATGAAATAGTAAAATGATTATTCATCGAATGACTATTCATCTATTGTATTTTCAAATAGGGGGCAGGAAGGCTCTATGGAAAAATGGTGGTTCAATTCGATATTGTCTAACGAGGAGTTAGAACACAGGTGTGGGCTAAGTAAATCAATGGACAGTCTTGGCTGTCCTATTGGAAATACCAGTGGAAGTGAAGACCCCATTCTAAATGATACGGATAAAAACATTCCTAGTTGGAGCGATAGTGGCAGTTATAGTTGCAGTAATGTTGATCATTTTTTAGGTGTCAGGGACATTTGGAGTTTCATCTCTGATGAAACTTTTTTAGTTAGGGATAGTAATGGTAACAGTTATTCCGTATATTTTGATATTGAAAATCAGATTTTTGAGATTGACAATGATAGTTCTTTTCTGAGTGAACTAGAAAGTTCTTTTTCTAGTTATCTGAATAATGGGTCTAAGAGTGACAATCGCTACTATGATTGTGACATGTATGATACTAAATATAGTTGGAATAATCACATTAATAGTTGCATTGATAGTTATCTTCGTTCTGAAATCCGTATTGATAGTTACATTTATAGTTATATTTGTAGTGGTGAAAGTATAAGTGGTAGTGATAGTGGGAATTCGAATATAAGAACTGGCGGTAATGACAGTGATATAGGAGAAGGATCGAATGATTTCGATATAAATCAAAAATACAGACATTTATGGGTTCAATGCGAAAATTGTTATGGATTAAATTATAAGAAATTTTTTAAGTCAAAAATGAATATTTGTGAACAATGTGGATATCATTTGAAAATGAGTAGTTCAGATAGAATCGAACTTTCGATTGATCCGGACACTTGGGATCCTATGGATGAAGACATGGTCTCTATCGACCCCATTGAATTTCACTCGGAAGAGGAGCCTTATAGAGATCGTATCGATTCGTATCAAAGAAAGACAGGTTTAACTGAGGCTGTTCAAACAGGCATAGGTCAACTAAACGGTATTCCCATAGCAATGGGGGTTATGGATTTTGAGTTCATGGGAGGTAGTATGGGATCCGTAGTAGGCGAGAAAATCACCCGTTTGATCGAGTATGCTACTAATAGATCTTTACCTGTTATTATGGTGTGTGCTTCTGGAGGAGCACGCATGCAAGAAGGAAGTTTGAGCTTGATGCAAATGGCTAAAATATCTTCCGCTTTATATGATTATCAATCAAATAAAAAGTTATTCTATGTATCAATCCTTACATCTCCTACAACCGGTGGAGTGACAGCCAGTTTTGGTATGTTGGGAGATATCATTATTGCTGAACCCAATGCCTACATTGCATTTGCGGGTAAAAGAGTAATTGAACAAACATTGAATAAGACAGTACCCGAGGGTTCACAAGCGGCTGAGTATTCATTCCATAAGGGCTTATTTGATCCAATCGTACCACGTAACCCTTTAAAAGGTGTTCTGAGTGAGTTATTTCAGCTACACGGTTTCTTTCCCTTGACTCAAAATTAAAGTAGAGCACTAGTACTAGGCTCAGTTATTTGTAGCGAACTTTAGTTCATCGCAATCAAAGTCCAAATAAGAAGAATGGGGTTTTCTTTGGTGACATAAGTTCTATAGTCAGAATCAGAAGTTTCGGATAATGACTTTTTTGATTTTTATTTTCTCCAGATTTTTTATCCTACCCCTATTGATGATTAGAAATCAGGAACCCTCTATAAAATAAAGAGGAGAAAAGAGTGAATTCTTCCTTCCGCGGAATAGAATTGGGAAAATGAAAAGAATTTCATGTTCCCTTCCTTCTTACGTATTAATATATAGAATAATGAAAATCTATAATAGAAATGTTGCATATTTCTATATCTATATCTCCCGAGAACCTCCTTTTTTTTACTATGAATCCCTGTGATTCTAACGAATCCTTAGGGAACTCGTAAGAAACTCTTTATTATAAGATAAGGACGGGAGAACAAGAATAAAAAGCGGATTATCATACATATATTTTGTGTAGAAAGATGAATAGGTACACTTATTTAGTTCTACATTCCTTGCACTTATTATATACTTATAATAAATATACTTATCATAAGATATATTTCTAACAAGTACAAATTTATAACAAGTACAAATATTAAATCGAGGCACCTATTCTATGACAGATTTCAATTTACCCTCTATTTTTGTGCCTTTAGTGGGCCTAGTATTTCCGGCAATTGCAATGGCTTCTTTATCTCTTCATGTTCAAAAAAACAAAATTGTTTAGATCCGATGGGATCAAATCTCATCAATTTATTTTAACACTTGGACTTGGATCATAATACAGATATCTTTTAGTGGAATAGGGTACGGTACGACATGTGACTCCCTCCGAGCACAAATAAAAAAGCTGTTATTGTTATGCATGCAGATCCATGATATATGGATAAATGCATGTATATTATATGTGGGTATAGCTGTTTTTGTTTTCAAATAGATCAGCGAATATCTGAAATAGAAAGTCAATGTATCTATATGTATGTAGATATACATAGTGGGATCATATGAAGGGGATGTTATTATTTTATATCTAACCAATTCGATGAATTACTCCTAATGGTTTACATCATAATAGTGCTAGTTGATGAGAGTTACTTCGGGATCAAAACAAAAAAAAGTAAAGTCAAATTCATTTGGCTTATTCTATTCTCTCAATTCCAATAGAATGCAACTGGATCGAGTATGAACTGGCAATCCGAACGTATATGGATAGAACTTATAACGGGGTCTCGAAAAACAAGTAATTTCTGCTGGGCCTGTATCCTTTTTTTAGGTTCACTAGGATTCTTATTGGTTGGAACTTCCAGTTATCTTGGTAGGAATCTGATATCCGTATTTCCCTCTCAGGAAATCCTTTTTTTTCCCCAAGGAATCGTGATGTCTTTCTATGGGATCGCTGGTCTGTTCATTAGTTCCTATTTGTGGTGCACAATTTCGTGGAATGTAGGTAGTGGTTATGATCTTTTTGATAGAAAAGAAGGAATAGTGTGTATTTTTCGTTGGGGATTTCCTGGAATAAATCGTCGCATCTTCCTTCGATTCCTTATGAGAGATATCCAGTCAATCAGAATGGAAGTTAAAGAGGGTCTTTATCCTCGTCGTGTCCTTTATATGGAAATCAGAGGCCAGGGAGCCATTCCCTTGACTCGTACCGATGAGAATTTGACTCCACGAGAAATTGAACAAAAAGCTGCTGAATCGGCCTATTTCTTGCGCGTACCAATTGAAGTATTTTGAAATGAACTGAAGCTTTCTCCGCATGAGGGAAGGAACTCAGGAATCCCCTTTTTAATATAACTGAAGTTTCTTCGGAACGTTTATTCGAGCAAAACATGTTCGATTCTATTTCCCCCATTCCGTTGGTAATACCGTTGTGTTGTGGCCCATAGAATAAAGCAGGCGGACGAATACGGAACAACCATAATAAGAAGCTATTTTTATCCACCAAAACAAAAACTCTTTTTTTTACATATGGAACTAAACTCAATTCTTTCATACTAGTAACAAATCTAATAAGTATGTATTCATCACACATATCAGAACATTTCGGAATACAGTATAGAATTCATCTTTTTAGGACCAATATTTTGAATTGATACGTTAGATATAGATGGATCGTATCTCGTAAATTATCTCTCTTTCGTCAATCGATGTTTCTTTTTTTTTTATCCTTTCTTTTGCTCCTTGATGACCAAACGATTGGATCTCTCATAACTATTCAATTTCTCTCTTGTTTTGCCACCCATTTCGGATTTCATCATCAATATTCTTCAGAAATATCCCCTCAATTATTCCTGGGCTGCGGGTAGCCAGTGAAACATTTCGAAATAATTGATTGATCCAGGGGGAGTTCTTTCGTCTCGAAATCCGAATAATATTCATTACTTCAAGTGGTTTTTCGGGCATTCATCGAAAGGAACAAATGAAGATACAATTGGTTCGAATTTGACCAATTGAGATATCTGGGAACTTGATTATTTCTTCATTCGAAACGGACCTTTATTCTATTTCTATATTCTTTCTAGATCCAAGGACTAAACAATTCAAAAAAAAAAGAAGGAATAGATCCGATCCATAGGTTCCATACCTTGTTATAGAACTCATGCTTCATAGAAATATCGGATCAGATAGAGTCGGCGAATGAAGCAGTTTCATTAACAATTTACAGAACAGATTAAAAGTGCCAAAAAAGAAAGCATTGACTCCCCTCCCATATCTTGCATCTATAGTCTTTTTGCCCTGGTGGATCTCTCTCTCATTTAATAAAAGTCTGGAACCTTTAGTTACTAATTGGTGGAATACAAGGCAATCCGAAACTTTTTTGAATGATATTCAAGAGAAGAACGTTCTAGAAAGATTCATAGAATTAGAACAACTATTCCTGTTGGACGAAATGATAAAGGAGTACCCGGAGACACAGATACAAAAGCTTCGTATAGGAATCCACAAAGAAACAATACAATTGGTCAAAATGCACAATGAAGATCATATCCATATAATTTTGCATTTCTCGACAAATATAATCTGTTTTGCTATTCTAAGTGGTTATTCTATTCTGGGTAATGAAGAACTTGTCATTCTTAATTCTTGGGTTCAGGAATTCCTCTATAACTTAAGCGACACAATAAAAGCTTTTTCTATTCTTTTATTAACTGATTTATGTATCGGATTCCATTCGCCCCATGGTTGGGAACTAATGATTGGTTCGGTCTACAAAGATTTTGGATTTGCTCATAACAATCAAATTATATCTGGTCTTGTTTCCACTTTTCCAGTCATTCTAGATACAATTTTGAAATATTGGATCTTCCATTATTTAAATCGTGTATCTCCTTCACTTGTAGTGGTTTATCATTCAATGAATGAATGAAGAACTCATTTGATCTGCCGATATCAATCAAATCCGAATGTTACTTCGTACATAAACAAACCATTTTTAATCTGACTCACTCTTTATACTTCTACCCGTCTAAGGGATTCCCCCTCCAGTACAATGGCAGAATCGTGGATAGGGAACTATACTAGCTACCTACCTAATTTATTGTAGAAATTTCCGGGATCAATAATTGGACCATGCAAAATAGAAATACCTTTTCTTGGGTAAAGGAACAGATGACTCGATTCATTTCCGTATCGATCATGATATATGTCATAACTCGGACATCTATTTCAAATGCATATCCCATTTTTGCGCAGCAGGGTTATGAAAATCCACGAGAAGCAACTGGGCGTATTGTATGCGCCAATTGCCATTTAGCTAATAAGCCCGTGGATATTGAGGTTCCACAAGCTGTGCTTCCTGATACTGTATTTGAAGCAGTTGTTCGAATCCCTTATGATATGCAACTGAAACAAGTTCTTGCTAATGGGAAAAAGGGGGCTTTGAATGTGGGGGCTGTTCTTATTTTACCCGAGGGATTCGAATTAGCTCCCCCCGATCGTATTTCTCCCGAGATGAAAGAAAAGATAGGCAATCTGTCTTTTCAGAGTTATCGCCCCACTAAAAGAAATATTCTTGTGGTAGGTCCTGTTCCTGGTCAGAAATATAGGGAAATCGTCTTTCCCATTCTTTCCCCGGACCCTGCTACTAAGAAAGACGTTCACTTCTTAAAGTATCCCATATATGTAGGTGGGAACAGGGGAAGAGGTCAGATTTATCCCGATGGGAACAAGAGTAACAATACAGTCTATAATGCTACAGCAGCAGGTATAGTAAGCAGAATAGTACGTAAAGAAAAAGGGGGGTATGAAATAACCATAGCTGACGCATCGGATGGACACCAAGTGGTTGATATTATACCTCCAGGACCAGAACTTCTTGTTTCAGAGGGTGAATCTATCAAGCTTGATCAACCATTAACGAGTAATCCCAATGTGGGTGGATTTGGTCAGGGAGATGCAGAAATAGTACTTCAAGATCCATTACGTGTCCAAGGTTTGTTGTTCTTCTTGGCATCTGTTATTCTGGCACAAATCTTTTTGGTTCTAAAAAAGAAACAGTTTGAGAAGGTTCAATTGTCCGAAATGAATTTCTAGATCCACGGATTCGGTAAAAAGAGCCGAATTGTTGTGATCGATGCAATTATGTATGATTCAAAAAAATCATGGAAAATGTTTTGCTTGCTTTGTTTATACTGTTTTTCTGCGAGATGCCGGAAATTGCTTGTATCCCATTCCTAGCAATAGTATGTATATTGCGAAGAAGACTACTGGATCCCCCCTTCTTTTTTTCAATCAAAATGGGAGTGTTGTGACTATGCTAGGCCTCCCATTGGCAGATTGTAAATGCCATGTAATGCATCAATAGTTTTTTTGTACCTAATAGAATCGAATTCTAATAGATAATAGGCATAAGTAGGAGGAGAATACACGCGGATAAATGAAAGGAACAAATGATTCTAGGAGGGATTACTCGTCTTCCTAATCTTCCACACAAGACAAGGGTGGAAAATTCCTTTTCTTGTGTGGAAATAATAATGATTCTTGATCCTGTTCGTCAAAGATTACTATTTATTTGATTTTCCAGTTCTATCGGAACTCGTTTGTTTCGATTCATAAGAAGTAGTGGACAAACAAAAAAAGAGGTGGGAGTAACTTACTGAGCAAATAAAACTTCTTCAATGAACTTATAAAAAAAAGTAAAAAAAGAAAATTTTAACTGTGATGAGATAATCAATAAGGATTGGGATATGCGCAAAAATCCAAGATTTCATCTTTTCGCCCGGAGCATTAAGAGTCTTTTTTTTGCTTGAAATTTTCTTTTTTCTTTTTCTAGAGTAAGATTAGTATCGAAATGATTTGCAGGATGTCTCATCTATAGAAATCCATATTGTGTCATCCAGAAAATCAATTGATTCCTTCTTTCTTCTTGCTTCGGGCGAGTCCCTCCATACTATGGAGGAACAGATACTATGAATCAATCAATGGATTCAATTC